AAAGAATTACTGCAGCTTTCCCACTCCCTTTGATTATCATATACATAAAAGTCAAACTATCTTCCACTTTCCTACCAATTCTCTCTCTATTCTGGCACATAAATGAAGGGATCGAAGATATTATGGCAGATCATGTTCACCAAGAAATGACCCGAAATTTGATCTTGGTTTATTTTAGATTGTTCCTTTTAATCGTAATCAAAGATGTTTTCTTGTCTCTCGTTTCTTTTCTGAATAAATCGAAGAACCTAATGGATCCAACTCCTACATTTGAGAGAATAAATGACAATAATACAAAGCCCTTTACTTTTTTATTATTATACAAGCCCTGATGACAGAAACCATTGCACAGTTTCTAAGCGACATGGTTAGGGAAATGTTCACTATAATAGGAGTGGCATCTCTGCCACTGATTGTTCTTATTCTATTTCGTGCAGGAGGGTTTCAATGATGAAAACATGAACGAACGACTAGGGGACCTTTGTTTTGATACTATAAAAGAGCAAATCCGCGATAAAATCGAGGAGCTGCTCAACCTTTATTTTCATAATGCTCCTAATCTTCCCCCTGGTCGTACGATTCAAGATATTGCAACTCATCTACATCAGGATTCAGAATCCTTGCAGCAGCTACTTCCTATTTTTAGGAATCTCACAGAATTAGGTCTGCAAAGTCCAGAGTTTCAACAGATTCTACTATTTTTGGGTCAATGAATTTTAGACGTAGGATTTATCATTCCATCGGTGCTGGAACTACTACAATTGCTTTAGCGAGAATACTTTTTTTTTATAGACGAGGGCCACCATTTGAAAATGCTATGGATTTGAGGGAGACAAGACTATAATGAGGAGGACGACAGACCCACTCACGATCTACTAAAGGGCAAGTAGCTTTATTGGTTCGAATCCAAGTCGTGAGATAGCTTCAAGCGGGGAAAACACTGTTAGACGTCGGAAAAGCGGATTATCAGTGGAATACAAAGAATTAGGACACTCAGATAGATAGGATAGGATAGGCTAGCTACTGGAACTACCAAAGAAGAAAACGACTAGGAAGCAGCTACCTAACAACCGAGCTACTAGAGGAAGTCAAGCTACTAGGAAAGAATAAAGCTACTAGCAAGAGAGGGATAGATAGAAGGCATTAACGAGGGATATAAACCTACAGGAGTCAACTTATTCTCCAAAAATGGAATGGATCTGTTGGATGCTAATTAGGAGTCTTAGTAAGAAAGACGACAGGCAAGAATAAGCAAGAAGGGCATCAACCAAAGGACTTCACCCTTTAAGAAGTAGAGGCAGAGACGAGGGAGGAGGAGTGATTGGAGTGAAAGAACCAACCAGACTGACCTAGCTCAAGAATACATAAACAAAAACCGCAATTGGAGCAGAGAATGCGATTGCATTATAAGGTCGCAATTGAACAGATCGAGCAAGTTAAAATTTACTTTAATGAAACCAACCTATTAGTCCAAAAGCGCCGTGGAGAGCAACAAACGTCCACAGACCGCCTAATTTACACCAACGAGTAAAATATCCTTGTGCTTCTGGACCCCATAGTAACAACAAAGAGTAAAGTAAACTATTAGCAGGAGTATAAACTGCCGCGGTTAAGAAGTTGCAGCCCTCCAAATAGGAACTCGCCAATCCGTGTGTATACCATGAAGTTACAAAGGTTGTACCTGTAAACCAACCTCCTAAGGCGAAATAGGCACAAGAAAAGAGCAATAGACCGGACCAACCTACAAAAACGAAACGGTCTCTCCGTAACCCATAATATCAAAGAAAGAATTTTCGTCTTTGGTAAATTTACCAAGGGCTATAGTCATACCTCCTATTCAACTACTTCAACTTCGAACACCTCATAGCACGGGCGTTCGAGGCTTCTATCATTTATGTATGATTTTATTTCTCGTACACTGAAAATTCCCTTCTGGTTTAGAATATAAAAATCCTTTATTGGTACATAACCTGACCGACCATGAACCCAATTCCGTTATTCTTTCCTAGTCTTAAGCGGAACCTTTCATTGTCTTGTCTTATGACTCATCAATCAGATAGATTCATTTTTTGAAAGAACTGTTAAAAAAAAGTGATTCCTTTTCTCGCTACCAGTTGATCCCAATACATATTCCTTTCGTTCCATCAACTAATCTTATTCTTGAATCTCGTGCAAGTTAGGTTGTATTGGCAGAAGGAACCTCTTTATCATCAGATGCGCCACGCCTTCAAGCTGCTGGGTTGGACCCCTTTCTTCACAGTCCGAAACGACCTATGGAGATGTGATGAAGCAGGGAGACTTCAACTTGAAAGGAGTTGGTTTGGTGACATAGACGAATCTGGAATTGATTCCCGTTAGGTAGATTGGTTGCTGCGCAGCTAACTACCAACCAAGTGTTGAGTGAGAGAACTTTCTTTTTATGATAGCCTTTGTCTCCAAAAAAAGGAAGGACTCTACCTTGTTGCTCTTCGACGAATGAGCAGTCTTTCCTTCTCCATTGGGTGATTCTTCGAATAGCTTATGTAAACACATCAATCTCATGCTTTCTGCTTGCTCTTCTAGTCAGGTGCGTTCCCTTGTCTTATGTTGAGCGGAGTTGGGCTCTCGTAGCTAGTCTTTCTCTGCGATGCTTTCTTGTGATTCTGCGGACTCTAAATCCCTAAAGAGTGAGTAGTCTCTCCTCTCTCCTTTTCGCCTAAGAGGGGAAGCTCCTCTCCCTCAGGTCGAGTGGCTTTACGCTGCTTTTCTCCGCTTCCTTCAATTTCTGTCTGTCGGGAAAGTCATCCTGTTCATTGAGCTATCAGCTCCTCTGATCCCGCGAGTGCCATACTAATACCTGGCTATTTGTGTAGGCTCCTTCCCTCGGTCCAAAGGAAACCAGCAAAGAGCCTATTCGTCGTAAGCCCTGTTTAGGAAGAGAAGGGGCTAGTTTTCGTTCTCTCACAAATTAGATTTTATTTAGATTAATAAATCGTATGGTCTTAGGAGCTCACGTAGCACATGCCGAAGCCGGCCTTGAAAGTCCCACTTATCTTTCATCCCTTCATCCATAAACCTTTTTTACTGACTTTTCGCGGTAGTCAGCTGCCCTTGGAACTATTGATCATGACTGGATCTTTATCCATACCGAAAAGATATTTCCGAAGATAAAAAGAAGGGGGTTACTAAAAGGAGTTTAATAAGCAAGCCAATAAGATCCAATTTCTCTTGTTCGATCAACCTCTTCTTCGTCATCTCCGGTGATGATGAGATCATCCACGTACACTAGCACTATAGCTAGCTTACCATCTCGTTATTTCACGAACAGGCTTTAGTCAGCTGGTGCCACTGAATATTCGCTCTGTAGTAGGAACTCCGCAATCTTCCCGTACCATGCTCTCGGTGCCTGCTTCAAACCGTATAGTGCTTTCTTTCATTTTCACACATAACTCGGGTGAGCCTTGCTCTCGAAACCCCCCGGCTGCTCCATGTATATTTCTCGATCTAACTCGCCATGCAGAAATGCATTCTTGACACCCATCTGCCAGAGCCTCAAATAAATTCTGGCTGCTAGTGCTAACAGCACACGCACGGTAGTTCTTTTAGCTACTGGATGTCATAGTCCAGCCCATACTTTTGTGAAAATCCTCGGGCCACTAAACGAGCCTTGTACCTTTCCACCGATCCATCGGGACGAGTCTTCACCTTGTATACCCATTTACACGAGATGGGTTGTACTCTGGTAGGCATTCTTCCTACCAGCAGTGCATTCTCAAGCAAGAGGTAAGGATTTTATTGGGAAAGCTTCCTCGACTCGGGCAATCGAAGAAATGAATTTTTGGGCTTGGAAAGCCGATTTACTCGCATGTGAGGATCGGGATCGATAGGGTTTTCATTTTTCCCGTAATTAGAATATAGAGTTCCCATGTCTGATTTGGTGCTGAATCATCTTATGAATTTGATTTCCGGACTCGTTATCCCTTCGTTTCTTTTCATTCTAGCCAGCTGGCGAGTCGCCAGGCTGCGAAATTGAACAGTAGAAAACTACCAAAGTCGTATCGGCCGAGACTATTCAAGAACAACTAAGTTCTAAAGTAGTCTCCCCCTTATTCACTCAGAATGATGTAATGTTGCCACCAGGTAGAAGAACATATGACGTGATTTATACATTAGTCCCCGGAAATGATATTGAATTACTCTCAACCCTTTCATTTTATTTAATAGAATGGTAAGCCGGTCTTATTCTTTTATACGAGTAAACAACTTATGCTCTAACTCCTTGAGGAAAAAGTCTTGCATCTCGCCCAACTCCTACAAAGCCCACCCCCGAACCCCAAAAGGAGAACACTCCCAATACGAACCAAAGCTAGAGAGGATTAAGTCGAGAATGGATAGAGGAGCATGATTGCAAAACCATTTCATCTTAAGGGCTATAGAGAGCTCTAAGACCACAATTAGAGGATTGCTAACGCTCGGACATTACGGAGACTTGAAACAGGTCTGAAGCAGGAGTCAAGATTGGCAATGAGGACGAATTAGATAACTGCTCAACAAAGAAGAAAGCAAGACCAAGCCAAACTCTCTGGTAAGTAACCCACTCTCGGATAAACCGCTTCTTCGCCTAAAAGAATACATAGGAGAAGAGCATGCTGATTGGGATGCCTTATCGAGTGAGAAAGGAGACCATGAGAGCGGGTGATAGGCCTCAGAAACTGCATCAGAGAATGCACCAATATGGGACTTACGCTTGCAGGAGTGAATCAGTCTCAAAGAGTAAACCCCGGGTTCATCGCAGATACGAGAACCATGCCCCGCCGGATAGCTTATTCCGCAGTTAGCTCATAAATAGGCTTGGGGAAGATAGTTCCCTTCTTGGACCCATTCAGACAGAAGGAGCCAAGATGTATGACCTTTCCTTGCCTTATGAAAAGAGCACGTCCAATCGAATACCTTCCCATCGGGCATAGGTCAAGTAATCTTAATCGCCTCTTTCGGGCGGAGTTGCTTTCCAATAAACATATTCTTCCCTCGGTCACCAACTGGCGAACCAAGACGGGGAATTAGTAAGACAGGCTCGGTGGCTCTGGCCCCTTGTCCGGCTGGGAAGGTGCTTTTCTATACACCAAAAGTCTTTTTCATACAGAACTTATGCATTACATACCCAGGCTGAAATGGTACACTAACGATTCCAAGTCCCCCGAAGGGATAGAGCCGGATGACCAGATGAACATGGTTGAAGTCAAAATTGTCCAGCAAGCCCCCTATTAGAATTATATACGTTTTTTTTAGTGCTCTTGACGCCTTTCTTATCAATAAGATCTGTCACCGAGAAAGGTTTTTACATGGAACCAAAGGCTCCACTTTGAAGTAAGTAAGCCCGCAGCATCACTACCAGATCGAGTCCCCTCAAGGGAATATGAACTTATGCGCCTACCTTCGCTACTGGGACTGAACTTGATCTATTCCGTTTGCTAAACAGCTTCTGAAACTCCCTTTCAAAATTTAGGATGTGCTTTCCCACTCGATTTGTCAGTGGTTACGAAGAGGTTCAACCTTCTTTCACTAAAGGTATTACGAAAAGGTTTCGGGTAGAAGGCGTATCGATGTTCCCGTTCAAGCATGTATTCTAGGTGGTATCCCAAGCAAGCTCCTAGATCACTCGTGAATGTCTTGAAGGAAGCACGCCACCCCTTCTCCTCTGTTGAATCTATCTCTCTTCTGCCCGTCTGAGCTGTTCTGGGTCCGGGAATGACTCCCTAGGGCTCCAATTCCCTGTAGAGAGCTTGGACTAACAGGATGGTGCGGTCGCAGACGGCTGTTAGTCCGAGTGAACGGGCTAAGGCCCACAGAGGTATTGTAGCTCCAGCTTCAAGAGTATCCTCCCCTTTGTTTCGGATTCCCATCATGAGTAGCTCCGTACGTTCCCAGGGCAGCTAAAGCAGGAGGAACCTAGCGAAGAACGCCTTTCTCTTTCGTACTCTTTCTTTCACTGTAGCTTTCTCTTTCCATTCTATCCCTTCTGTTGTTCTTCGTTTCTAGCTGTAGGTAGTTCCCTTTGTACTGTTGTTTTAGCAAGCTCTCTCTCCGGTTTCTCCCTTCTCTGCGGAATACCTGTTGAATCCTGTCTTTCCTGCCAAGCTAATGGCTTTGTCCTGCATTTGTTGTGAACTGTCGGATAATCCGGCTATACAGAGCCCTTGGTTGTCTGTTGATTGCTGAGCTTTCTCCGTTTACTGTTCATGATCTGTTGTATGCTCTCTTTTACAGCTTGGAATGGGCTCTCCGAGCTCCTTTTCAAACCATTCTACTTGTTGCTCCGAGTAAACTGCTATTTTCACTCGGAACATCCGGAGCTCCACTGGTACTTTAGAATAATAGGTCCTAATAGGAGAATGCAACTAATAGGTCCTTTTAGCGGTTTTGAGTTGCCTTCTATTTCTGGACCGATGGGAACTCCTACTCATAAACGACTAGCTTCTTAGCTGGAAGCTTATAACACCTTTTTGGACTCTAAGCTAAGTAAGGTCTGCAAGCCTTTCACCAGGCTTTTTAGTTTGTAGCTAGGCAGCTACTCTCTAGCTTCCAGCTATTGTTCCTTCTCTTCTGGGACTTGAAGCCAAGTAAAGGCAGCTTGCTGTTGAGTTCTAGTCTTTACTTTCAGATATGGGATTTAGGCGGGTCACCTCAGTGAACCAAACTAGTAATCTAATCAGTCATCTAATCTTAGGCTTCGTTACCTGCTTTATGAGCCGGAAAGTCAACTACCTTAATCGATACCTATTTCAAGTGCTTGGCTCACAGCTTATCCTTTCATCCTTCTATAAAACATTGGATTCGAAGTTCGGTTCGACTGAGCATAATTGCATTATCCCTTCGGCAAGGATCTGGATCGAATTCCTTATTCACATTTCTTTGTTCCGTTCACTCCTAAGCAAGCTTTCCTATATTCCTTTCCGGTTCGTTCTAGCTCACTCGTTTCATTAGAAATGCCTAGGAATGGATCTTACCCAGAACTTAGAAAAGTGGGCAATAAGAAAACCCATAGTCTGACTTCCTTTCTATGAGTGGACTTGCAAAGCTTCATTTAGAAGTGCATACCCAGGTCGGAATGGGATCGGGTCTTTTCACGTCAATCGAACACTGGGATAGCCTTCAATCATAAGAGCAAAGCAACACCAACTAACTCAATAGGAATATGCAGAACAAATAATGGAGTTAGAGTAGCTGGATGAAGCAAGGCTTCACGCTTGAACTGTAAGAAAGGCAAAAAAGGGGTAGCTCGATCATACAATATACAATAAGAAAGTAAAGAAGAAGTGAAGCATTGGCTAACTGGTTTGGAAGCTACACTTGCCCAGAACCAATGATCCCAAGTTTGGTAAGTTCTCTTCAAACTGGGATGGACCCTTCATCATAAGAGAAAGACTGCCAAACGTAGTCTCACACTACAGAATAATGCGAGACACACATATTAGCAAGACTGCAATACGAATCACCGACAGGAAGATGTGCGGCCGAGACCTTTTTCCTATTTATTGACCCAAGCGGCTGATAGATCCTGGTCTATATCGTAGTCTCTGGTGGCCTCTTAGGAGTCTCCCTCCCATCGGAAAAGACAAAGAAAGGACGGACTACACCTTTCTTTATCGATTGGCTTCATGTTCCGCTGCTTCCCACTCTGTCTTCTACTAATAAGATAAGAGTGGTGACCCATTCCTTTAAGGTCCATACGGGAATGGGGCATTCCCTTTTTTTTACACAGAACTGAGACAAGCAGAGCAAAATGGAAATCAACAAACGAAGGGAAAGCCAGCGGTAGAGGGAACCAGAACATTCGTTCCCCAACGAGTTTATCTGAAGGCTCGAAAGGAGGAAGACCAGAACTTCACTCTTTCCTATCTTTTATCTCCATTCCACAGCACTTGCATCGAACATCTTCTTACCGAAGCCTTGTTCCACACTTTGAGGGAGCTTTCCGCTTATGATAGATAGAAACGGAAAGCTATGGAGCCTCTGATTGTAGTATTCCAAGCTGCTTTGACAACACCCTTCATCAATTCCTCATCTAGCTATATGAGCCACTTCGTTCCTCTCCCTATCGGTCAAGCTACTCCGTTCCTAACTGTAAGAGCTTCTTCGAACCTTGTCTTAAGACTTGAGCTAGTTCCCAACTCTCCTAGCGTCTAGTCTTTCCTCTGTAACATCAGCTGCAGGAAAATCCGCTGCAATAGAGTCATCCTTGGTCGAGAATCTTCAAACCTCTCCCTTTGGTCGAGCTATACGAAGCGAACACCCACTAAGTAGCACTTCGGAGCGCCAACATAGGATCTAACCTCCTTGGTTGATTCTCTTTTTCTATAGATAAAGAGCTCATATGAGGGTCCAAAGTAGACTTCGGTCTGGTATCGAGGAGGCATTGAAGAATGAATCCAACCTGTTCGGCAATAAAGCCAAGGTCGGAGGAAACCGAAGTATGCAAAAAAAGATGATTTCTTTTCTTAATGTTGCCATTCAAATGACTAGTAGTCAGGTGTTTTAGAGAGCAAGGCTAGATGTTCTTAAACATCACTTTTGAGAAGAAAGTCGAATGTCTAAGCCTAAGCATCTCGAACCTCGGCTTCATAATCAGTATCAGTCTTGGGTGAGATCTTATCGATCTTTCCAAGGGGTGGAAAGACTGCAGCGGATGAAAGACCATAATAATCTATAAAGAAATGGTACCTTGGGGCCTAGCTTTCAATCGGGTTAATAACCGGAGACTGCATGAAAGCTGTAAAGGGAGGGTTGGTGAGACAGCATGGGATGGGCCGTGAGTCTCTCTTCCGGGAGCCCATTGTCAAAATCAAAGTACATAATTCACCTAAAGTGGGGAAAGATATTTTTCCAATGAAAAGAGCTAAATCAATGGCACGTGGGATCCTTCCTAAATTGAAGAATTTCCCTATCACCTCTGCTGTCCAGGCCTCCCTAACAACCTCCAGGAACCTTGGATGTTCAGTCCAGTACTCCTAAACCCCGGAAATCAATCCCAAGAGCCGGTCTCTCTAGACTCATAGTATAGTAGAGAATCTTCCTAGCTCATCAGTTAGAGAGAGGGATATCCGTCTTATATCCAGGGTCAGGCAAAGGGAAGAGAGCGAATCAAGTACGCTTCGACTTTTCGGCCTTTTTCCCCTATGGAACACTCAAGTGAATCTCGTACTTTCGGCACGAGGACTTGCAGATGCAACCTTTATCGTTCTGAAGGTGGCATACTTCTTTCAAGATTTTATAACAACTGTACTAATAGGAAAGAGAATCCGTGAGTTTGCACCAGAGAAAGCGAATTTTAGATAGGAAAGGTGGAATATGTGCTTCGATAAGTTCACGTCTTTGATGTCTCCCAATGGAATGGACTTTTGAAAGCCTTTACATCAGTCCCAGGCTCTTTGACTATTAAGATGACTTCGCCCCCGGAGTTTGATTTGAAACAAATGAGAGCAGGCTCTTCGCATCTTTTTATAGCTAGCAAGTGAAGTCAGTGAGCAGGCTTAGGAAAGTAGAGAGCAAGGAAAAGCATCAAACCAATCCAGTTTAACCAATCCTGTTGGGCTGTTTTGGAAAGCCAGCGAGCTTTAGGGCAAGGAAGTGAAATTGTTGATGCGGAGAATGCCCTCTTTCTCTTTAAAGGATCAAGAGTTTACCACGTGCACAGAATCGAATGCTAGTTCGTACCCAAGGGATTAGATATTCCTAGATGGGCTTGTTCTTGAATGCGCAGGGATTGGGACTAATCAGACTGCTGCCATTCCATTCAGGTAATGCAATTGTGAATGTCCGATCAATAGCAAGAGTGCTGTGGCTTAGCCCCTCTACGTACTGGCTTTGTCTCGTACGATGTCAGCGGTCTTGTAGGCTCTTCTTCGTACTAGCTCTGTTCACTGGAGTTCCCCATGTAAGCGATTACAGCCAGCCGCCTCTACTTCAGCCTTACCAGCTACTGTTGAGGAAGTCACTGTAAACTGTGATGAAGTTGGACTGGCTATCCATCGTAGTCAAGGTTTAGCTTTGGCAGGGAGGAAGCCTAACTCTCTGGATACATTTGGCGTTCTGCATCCGAAAGGCCTTGGGATAGTGAGGCCGGGTTCGCCGAGCTCTAGGAGTTTTTTGCCTGTTAGCGATTTATTCGCCAAAGCCTTGCTCTGAGCCAATGGGTCGAGTTCGTAGTTAGTAGTAATGGGTTCTGCTTCTTCATTTCTACTTTCTAGTTTGGCAGCATATGCTTCTTCTCGGCCTGCTCTGTAGTTCTGGGGAAAGCCATGCTATGGATAACAATGGCATCTGTATTGAAAGGAGTCTGATCTAAGATTTCTCGTAATAGATGATTAAATTTCTATCTATACTACTGTAAAATAAACATTGAAAGGTCCTAATCAGATTCATCCTATAAAAGGAGAAAGTCTGATTAATCTTTAGATATATTAGCTTGGCTAACTCATTATCTTGAGAAGGCTCAGTGTCTATCCGAACACACCCTCAGCTGCCGCAGAGAGAGAGAACATCCGCTCTTTCGAAAAGTGAGGACGATTGATAGGGAGCAGCAAGGTGATGCTCGCAGCCCGGCTATACCCTGCGCACCCGTAGTTAGTCTAGTTTTCTTCTGACTCGTAATCTGAGTAGCCACAGGTCGAAAAAGAGGATTACGACCCTTCTTTGGAAGCGGGAAGGAAAGATGATAATCCAACCTAATGGCTTAGCCAACCATCTATCTTGAAGAGTATAGAATCAATCTATTTGTGTCTAATCTTGCTTTCTATTTAACCGGATGGATTTTCTTCCTATTTATATGAGCTTCTAGGTCATACGAAGGGAAAAATGAAAAGTCAAGAATCCGTAGCCTTCGTCACGGGGGGAGCGTAGCCAAGCGACCCATCTTCTTTTTGAGTTCAGTTTGACCTTGTCTTTCTAGTCAAAGAAGCTACCTTTCGTAGATCTTTGGTAAGTCTTCCACTAGTTGCTGCTAAAAGATGTTGCTGTGCTGAGAAATGCTTTCGTATAGTAGTGATGCTCCAATAAAAGAAAGGCTTCCTTCCGAGGGGTATCCATTAGAAAGAAGAAGAGAATCAAAATAGATCGAATAATCGTATTCATCATCCTATCTCCTTCTTTTCTTTGGAGTTCCATTGTCGTTTAAGAAAGAGATTGCGTTGTATAGGATAATCTACAAGAAAGTGATCTTCGGCAAGACCAAGTGCCTTGAAAGTATGCTTCTTTAGCCGGAAGGACGATTCCACTCTTAGCTTAGGGTGGATATCTAGGTATGGGAAGATTGAGCTTTGACTGCCTCCACTTCTTTTTTATTAGTTGAGTTACCTTTTCTGCTGCTATCGGACCCGAGTAGTAATCTAAGGGGACTTCCAGGCTTCTTAGATGCCTAAGCTACTTCTTCAGCTTCTGATGCGAATTCTCTTCTTTCGACTGGGAATGGGAAGGAGGAGATTTCTTTATAAAAGCACTCCTTGGTGTCTTATACCCGACTGCCCTACCTTTCTTTGTCCTGTCTTCCAAAAACTACTCTATTCGTCGAGAGACTTCCATCCCTGCTTCGAGGTCAGCAAAGACGGGACGACTTTGAATTGTGTATAGAAAGAATGCACCTTTGTCGAATTTTTCCTAATGAAGTTCCATAAGCAGCTACCGATCAGATTCATTCATGAGTTCGCTTACCTTACCGTGAGTTCGGCTACCTTGTCTTAGCTTAGGGCTTCCATTGTGAAGAAATTGCATCGTATAATGATCTTCGTCGACCAACTGCCTAACTTATTCTTTAAGAGAACTTCTTTTTCAAATTCATCTACATCCTAAAGATGAAGTAAATGAATCACACAAAATCTATCTCACGAATTCGAAATTCGAAGAAGAAGAAGAACGCCTTTCTCATAGGAGGAACCCCTGTTGGTACATGGGATTAGTTTAATGAGTTCCTTTGCTTCTCTTAGGATTGAATATTTTCTTTCTTCTTTATTGTTTAGTTTAGTGATTGGTAGAGTTTAGAGTTCATCACCATAGCGAGGGCCAGAGAAGGCATTCGGGGCAGGCTATTGGAGAAACATCCCATCGCTACTTGTATCTTTCACTTTTAGATCCTCGCTATTGGAATAATTGATCTAAAAAACCCTGCCTTCCCCCCGAGGGGGAAACGTTCCTTTCTTTCCTCGGTCAAGCTATTTCATAACCTTTCCTCTTATGACTAAGATGAACGAAGAAGGTATTAAGAGCACTTGAATGATCGAATCTCTCGTTAGGACCTATCCTTGAGCGAAGGGCGTAAACTCGAGCAAAGAGTCGAATGGAAGAAAAGCTTATTCGTATTAAACAGATCCATCTTCTCAAAGAGCATTTACCCTTTTATTCATATTCATAACAAAAAACAACTCACTTAGAAGAATATATTAGTTTTCGGTGTGAAGTGAATAACCACTTCCTCATTCATTTATCTTGAATCGAGCTCAACTTTATCCCAGCCGAGGGAATATGCCTAA